TATAAATACCCTCTTTAAGTTCGATTCTAATAGACTCAATATCTTTTATAAGAAATCGGAGGCAGATGCGACGATTTTTTCCAGGAAATCCCCAACGAAAAATATATACTATTCCTTCTTTTTTATCGAAAAAATCATAACCACTCCCCACATTCAACGAAATTGTACACCACAAATAGGAGCTAATAAAGAGCCCTGCGATTCCATAGAAAGACATCACGATCCCTTGTGGAAAAAAAAGAATTTGCTGGGGGGGAAATAAAGATATAAAATTCCTACCAAGATAGCTAGAAATTCCAACCAATACGAATCCTAATGAACCTAACAAAAGGATAAAGGCCCAGACGAAATTACTTATTTTTCGAGATCCTGTTATAGATTCTATCCATATACGTTCTGATCGCCAATTCATAATCGATCTGATTCCATTTAATTTAAATTAAAAGAATACCCCAAAGTAATTGGACGTTCCTTACTTTGATCTGTTTCCGGCGTAACTCTCATCAACTAGTACTATATCGGATGTGAAGCTTTCCTTTTATTTCTATCTGTTTTTAAGTTTAAGATTAAGTCATCGAATGAGTTATAAAAACTCTACCCCCTCTGCCATGTTTCCACATACATAAGGGCTCTTTCAGTTATGTTCGTAAAAAATAACATAGTATACCATTCTTCTAAATCGATATATGTGTTATGATTGAAACCTAAGTTTTAATTTAAAAATCCTAGCAGGACTTAAACAATCTTGTTTTTTTGAACATGAAGAAATAAAGAAGCCATTGCAATTGCCGGAAATACTAGGCCTACTAAAGGAACAAGAATAGAGGGAAAGTTAATAGTTGTCATAAAATGGGTACCTCGATCTACTATATTATACTTGTTTGTTATATTTTTTTATTGTTATTATGTTATTATATTAATTAATTAGAATTCGAATTAATTCAGTCTTCTATCTATTCGATAGAAGTGAGTATAGTATAAAAAAGGGCAAAGAATGTAGAACTAAAAAAATTAGCTTTCTACATATAGCTATAAAAAAAGAATAATCTAATTTTTTCTCTTTTCTTCTTTCTTTTACTTCGACTAATTCAATAAAAAAGCTTCGGGTTTTTTAGAAATTAAATTTCCAAAGGATTCATTGGAATCTGATCCCCTAGGTATTTTTAATAAGGATTTCAAGAAAAAAAGATTGAAAGATACAAAAATATTTTAATTCGATTTATTTCTATTTATTCGAATTATATATATATACATATGTAAGAAAGTAACATGCAATTTGTTTTAGTTGACTCATTTCATAGAAGGAAAAGGAATCAATTGTTCTTTCATCTTGTTTGACTAATATAATTGAGTCCATTTTCAAAAAGAAGAGATCGAATTATTAAGATTTTTTTATTCTTTCTATTCTATAATTTAAAGTGTACCCCAATCAATATAATCCAACCCTTCTGCTTTGTTTATTCTGATAAAAAAACTTTTGGGCACAAAGAATTGACTTTAATTCTCGACTTTATTTATTTTTTACAGTAAAAAAAGCGTGCAGCTGAAATAACTCACTTAAAACGCCTTTTAAAAGATTGCGTGGTACGATTGAATCAAATAAACCCTTATGGAATAAATATTCGGCTGCTTGTGAACCGTCAGGTACTGTCTTATTCAATGTTTGTTCAATTACTCTTTTACCCGCAAATGCAATGTAGGCGTTGGGTTCGGCAATAATGATATCCCCCAACATACCAAAACTGGCTGTTACCCCACCCGTAGTAGGAGATGTAAGAATTGATACATAGAATAACTTTTTATTGGATTGATAATCATATAAAACAGATGATATTTTAGCCATTTGCATTAAGCTCAAGCTTCCTTCTTGCATGCGGGCTCCTCCGGACGCACATACTATAATAAGGGGTAGTCGTTTTTTAGTAGCATATTCAATCAACCGGGTTATTTTTTCCCCGACTACCGATCCCATACTACCTCCCATAAACTCAAAATCCATAACCCCAATTGCTATAGGAATACCATCTAATTGACCTATACCTGTTTGAACAGCTTCAGTTAAACCTGTCTGTCTTTGATAAGAATCAATCCGCTCTTTATAAGGTTCCTCCTCCGAATGAAATTCAAGGGGATCCACAGAAACCATATTTTCATCCATAGGATTCCAAGTTCCTGGATCAATTAGAAGTTCAATTCTATCTGAACTACTCATTTTCAAATGATATCCACATTGTTCACAAATATTAAGGTGTATATTTGTGAACAATTTTTTAAAGTTTAAGAAATAACAATTTTCACATTGAACCCACAAATCCCTATTTTTTTGAGTTACATCGAGATTTTCTCTTCTAGTTAAATTACTATCAGTTGGTATAGTTCTTATACTTCCACCTTCACTCCTACTCTCACTTTCACTCAAAATATAACTCAAAATGTAATTATCGCTGGAATTATCACTACCACTTAGAATGGAACCCCCACTACGGATTTGAGAATAAAG